TACAAGATCAACAATTCCATAAGCTTGGGCTTCTGTTGCTGACATAAAAACATCTCTTTCCAGGTCTTCAGATACAACCCATAAGGGTTTGCCCGTTCTTTGTACATAAACCTTTGTGAGGGTTTCGCGTAGTTTCAGCAGTTCTTCCGCTTCCAGGATAAATTCTCCCGTTTGTGCCTCATAAAAAGAACTAGCAGGTTGATGGATCATTACCCTGATGATATAACAGTTCTCTATCTCGCGTGATGAAACGAAGAGAAAAGAAAGAAAGATAAAGAATAATAGGAAAAAAAAGATAGAATTGAACAACCGTACGGGCATTATCTTTTGTGCATTGCATACGGCTCTACAATAAAATTGACCCTTACCTTCCATTGAAGAAAGAGAAAAATAGAATCTATCAGACCCAGATGGATAAATGATCAAATTGCCACCCTTCCTTTCAGAGGAGTTAAAAAATACTATGATGGCTCCGTTGCTTTCTATTTTTAAATTGATTCTTTTTTTTGTCTTTGATTCAGCAATCCCAAAGTTTCTTTTTGATCCAATCAAATAAGGAAAAATCTTGTTTTTTTTTTCGCCCTCTTTTTTTATAACATAAATATTGTTAAGTAAGGGCCCTTCGATGTGACGATGTGAAAACAAAAAAGTTTGTGACGCTGAACTGGACTCCCGATAGATAAGAGAAATCGGAAATACCTTTTATCTCATACTACTCTCTCGATACATAATCGAATCTTTTGAAAAAAAAAACAAGACAAAAATTTTGCATATCGAATTCGAAGTGCCATGCTATTATTACTTAATATTCATATGGCGAAGGCATAGTCTTCTTTTTTCTCTCAAATAAAAAAAACCTCATTGGCGCCAAGCGTGAGGGAATGCTAGACGTTTGGTAATTTCTCCTCCAACCAAGATAAAAGATCCCATTGATGCGGCTAATCCCATGCATATTGTATGGACATCTGGTCGCACAAATTGCATAGTATCGTAAACAGCTACTCCAGGTATTACCCATCCGCCAGGAGAGTTTATAAACAAATACAGATCTTTGGTATCATCCTCGATACTGAGATATACCATAAGACCAATAAGTTGATTCGAGATCTCGCTATCAACTTCTTGGCCTAAAAAAAGTAATCTTTCTCGATAAAGTCGGTTGATTAGGGTAAAATTGTATCCCTTAGGAACCGTACATGCACCTTTTGACGCATACGGTTCAAAAAATAATTGCGAAAAAAAAAAAAAGAATCAATGTATAGATTCAAGTCCTCTTTCTTTGTTCCTATTCTTTTTTCATAGCAGGTTTTTCTGACTTCTAATGAAAGGACTTTTTCTTCGATTTTTCAATAAAGACGAATTTGAACTTCTTTCTTCCTTATAATAGAAAAAAAGTCACTAAACTTATCGAATTAACTTCTCATTGATGTATTGTTTCATCGAGATTCAATCCAAATCACGATGGTATTTTCTTGTTCCTGAATGGGTCTCTTTCATCTTTTTAGGTTTATGCTCTACTCCGGGTAAAGATCCGCCCGATTTTGATTTGCACATATAGGACAAATCTTCCCATTACCATTTCTTTTTGTTATGACTTTCTTTTTTTTTTTTCAATTCACTTCATACCTTTCACCAAGTATTTAGTTTGAGATTCCCTCGCTTGACAAATAGGATCTCTTTACAAATACCAAACAGGAATCATTTATGATACAAGTAGCAATCATAGATATATTACCAATTGGGTTTTTTCTAAACGGAGCCTGGATACTTCATTTTTTAGTCCAACCAAGCCAACCATAAATTATTCTAATTGATAATAGTAATGTAAATCCCCCCAAACAATGGATCTAATTGCGCTTCACGCTCCAAATTTTTGATGATTCAATTTATCTTTTTTGGGCGAAACAGAGGATATCTCGATCGGGGGAGAGAACGGGGAAATCCCATATGACCCAATATATCTGACAAGTCGCACTATACGTCAACCCAAGCTGCATCTTCCTCTCCAGGACTTCGGAAAGGTACTTTTGGAACACCAATAGGCATGAATTGAAAGAAAAAAGAACTAAGTACTATATTTTACTTTGATGTGGAAACGTAACAACATTATTTTATTGTCTTTATAATATTGGTTTTATCGTATTTATTTTATCCATAGATTAGAAAAATTCATAAAGAAAGACAAAAGAAGAAATAAAGGAAAATTTTGACGAATAGGGCCTTCTAATGAGGAATAAGGAAGGACACATTTACTGATAGAAAATGGTATCAACCACCCATTGCGTATTGGTACTTATCGGGTATAGAATAAATCTGCTTCTCTTTGTTCCTACGAATAGAATTGTTTCATTATTACCAATAGAATAGAATAAATAGTAACCCTTGCTCAGTGGATTATTTCACAACAAGGGGAGTCCATAGATATAGTCATAGTATAGCTTTTCCAATGCAATAAAGTTACGTAGTGTCTATTTATCTTTGATAAAGAGGTATTTTCCAT